TGTTCATATCTCTCATCAAAAGGTGCTATTCTATAATGTCTATCTAGCAGACTCCCTGCTAGCCCGAGTGAACATTCAAATATCTGTCCCACATTCATTCGTGAAGGTACTCCTAATGGGTTGAAGACCAGATCAACGGATCTTCCATCTTGTAAATAAGGCATATCTTGTCTAGGCAAAATTTTTGAAATGATACCTTTATTTCCGTGTCTTCCAGCTACTTTATCGCCCACTTTGATTTCACGTTTCTGTAAAATATATACCCGAATCTTTTCAGGATTATAACCGTAACCCCCCTTCTTCTGGATCCACCTCACATCAATAACCCGACCTCTACCGCCTATAGGGACTTTGAGACAAGTTTCTTTTGAAGCAGATACCTGAATACCAAGTAGGGCTCGTAACAATCTATCTTCCGGTGCATAGGACGATTCTTTCACCACTTGGGGTGTTAATTTACCTACTAAAACATCACCCGGCTCTACCCAAGATCCCTGCAGCACAATTCCATTTTTGTCCAAATTGCGAATGAAATGGGCTTCTAAATGTGGTATTTCATTAGTGACTTTTTCCGGGCCTTGGGTTGTCACATGAGTTTGAATTTCATATTTCCTTATGTGAAAAGAAGTAAAAATATCTTCATATACCAAACATTCGCTAATGAGCACTGCATCCTCAGAATTGTAACCCTCCCACGGCATATAAGCTACCAATACGCTTTTCCCCAGAGCAAGTTCGCCCTCAACCGTAGCAGCACCGTCCGCTAAAATTTGTCCCTTTTTAATAAATTGACCCCGCCGAACCCGGGGTTTTTGATATATACAAGTATTTTTGTTGGAACGTTGATACATAACTAATGGAATGTTTATAGTCTTTCCATCACCCGATACGAGGATCTTTTCAGTATCAGTATAAAAGACCCTTCCCTCCCCTTCGGCTATAGCAAGAGACCCTGAATCGAGAGCTGCTTGACGTTCCACCCCTGTTCCAACAATGCATTTCTCGGACCAAGCAAGGGGAACTGCTTGACGTTGCATATTCGAACTCATTAACGCTCGATTCGCATCATTATGTTCGATAAAAGGAATGAGCGAAGCTCCGATAGAAAAATATTGGAAAGGAAAAATACTTCGAAGATTAACTTGTTCCCATGCAATAGTAAGGAATTCCTGACGATATCGAGCTGGAACAACCTGGTCTTCTTGAATATCCTGATTCAAGGCCAAAGAATTTCCTGCCGCTACCATATAATATTCATCCCTACCCGGTGATAAATGTAGCACCCGTACTCCTGTTAACCTATCGGAAATTTCATAAAACGGTCTTTCTAAAGATCCCCAATTACCAATCCTCACATGAATTGCTAAGGATCCAATAAGTCCAACATTGATTCCTTCAGATGTGTCAATTGGGCAAATACGCCCATAGTGGCTAGGGTGGATATCTCGTATCCGAAAACTAGCAGTGCGTCCAGTGAGTCCCCCGGGGCCCAAAGAACTAACTTTTCTCGCCTGAACTATTTGTGTCAATGGATTAGTTCCATCCAAAACTTGAGATAATGGATGTAACCCGAAAAAGGACTCGTAAGTAGTTGTTAAGAGAGTTGAAGTTACCAAATTCTGAGGGGTGGGTATCCTTTTATGACGAATTGCTCCACCTATAGTCCCTTGAACCGCATTTTCTAAACGAACTAGAGCCAAGCCGAATTGATCTTGTAAAAGATCCGCTACAGACCGAATACGCTTATTCTGCAAATGATTCATATCGTCAAGTGTACCCATTCCAAATTTAAGTCCGATCAAATGATCGGTGGCTTCCAATATATCGCGTGGTAACAAAAATGTATTGTTCTGGGGTATATCAAGATGAAGTCTTCGGTTCATATTTCGTCGACCGATCCTTCCTAATTCACATCTTTGTTGAAAAAATTTATTTTGTAATTGCTTACATAAGGATTCAGAAAATAATGGATCCCCGCCTACGCAAGCAAATTTTTTATAAAACTCCAAAATGGCGTTTTCTTTTGACCCAATTTTTTTTTTCTCCTTATCGCGCAGAAAAGATAACAAAATTTCAGGATAGCAGACATTCTCTATAATTTCTCTGAGATTCGACCCCATAGCTGATGATAGAACTAAAATAGATATTTTTTGTTTCCTACTTACACGAGCCCATATCCTTGCTTTTCTATCAATTTCTAATTCTGATCTTCCTCCCCAATCTGATATTATTGTGCCGGTATAGACCGAAATTCCGTTCGGATCCAATTCTGACCGGTAATAAATGCCAGGGCTTTGCAATATTTGATTGATCACAATTCTATAGATTCCATTTACTATAGAAGTTCCCAGGGAATTCATTATAGGAATACTTCCAATAAAAATTGTTTGTTCTTGCATATCCTTACTTGCTTTCCTAATTAAGCCCGCCGATACATAGAATTCAGAACAATATGTGAGTGAGTCATACACAGCATCTCTTTCCTTTATCAAAGGTTCTACCAATTGATATGTTTCCACAAATAATTGAAATTCAATTTCTTGATCTATATCTTCAATTTTTTGAAACTTATAAAGTTCTTCCGTCAAACCTTGATCAATGAACCTACAAAATCCTTCAAATTGTATCTGATTCAATCCCGGGATTGTAGTAATTCCCCCCTTTCCATCTACAAGCATTTTTTTTGAATTCCCTTTTATATTTATAAAAAACCCCGCCCTTGATTTCTTATTCATCTAATGAAATAGATGAGCTATCAATGATGGAATTTATATTCTTTTTACCAAATCACATGAAATTGTACCGAACTCCATATCTGAACTATAGGAAATCTGTATGAATATGAATGGAGGAATCAAGAGAATTTTCTACTTCAATATTCAAGTTTGCACCAAATACAAATGAAAATCAATTTATAAAGCATTCCTAGAAACACAATTATGCCGCTTACAGGTATTCAGTATTAGTGAATAGAATCACAACACAAAAACGATCCTTATGATAATGCAGATTCCAGTTTGCTTGAATCTCAGAAAACTAAATGGATTCAACATTGGATTTTATCTTTTCGCTGAGATAATGAGATAAATAAGAATTAGATCCCACATATATATAATCTTTATTTAGAAGATTAGAACAAGTAACCGCTTTAATGGATTTATTTGTTAAAATTAAGGATTCGCAGAGAATAGAGATTCTAATAGATTTAGACGAAATTTTGTTTTTTAGTATAATCAAATTGTGAAGTGGATAAGAACAGTAGGTTCTATTTAGTTTTATTTTTTTGATAACTTTGTGTGAAAATATCTAAACTACTAGAACTCTAAAACTCTAACTAAAACTCTAAAGTTAAGTTAGTATTAAGGATAACATCTTAGTTCGTTATTTATTTATTTATTTTATTCTTTTGACTCTAAAAATTCTTATAAAAAAAAAGACTATACTGGATTTTTGAGAGCCCCTTATCGGATTTGAACCGATGACTTACACCTTACCATGGTGTTACTCTACCACTGAGTTAAGGGGGCCTATTCGATTGAATTCATATTCCTAACTATGTCAATGATCGATAATCTAGTCTAAAAAGAATACTAAATATTAAAGTAAATACTAAGATGTAAATAGAACATATATACGGGAGTATGGGTTGAAGTACATGCAGTAGACACGCCACGGATAGTGGCTCCTTCTTGAAGAATTAAGAAAATGGCTTTATTGATTTTAAAAATTTTTAAAGGGGGAAAGATCCGTCGGATCTAATGAGAATCTTCCATTCTATTGACAATTTCAAAAAACTGTTCATACTATCACATCTATAGTATGAGGACAGTTGGACACGCAGGCCCCCATCGTCTAGTGGTTCAGGACATCTCTCTTTCAAGGAGGCAGCGGGGATTCGAATTCCCCTGGGGGTAGGGTACTATGAAAGGAAGTTTATCATGGATGGATTGCCGATTCAGTGGGAATTTTCTTCTTCCTATTCCAGGGTCGATGCCCGAGTGGTTAATGGGGACGGACTGTAAATTCGTTGGCAATATGCCTACGCTGGTTCAAATCCAGCTCGGCCCCAATAATTCGCCAATCGACTAAGAGAACCCCCTTTTCTGATACATAGATAAAAAATTTAGGCTGGATCCCGTATTTACCTGTGGTTGGGATTGTAGTTCAATTGGTCAGAGCACCGCCCTGTCAAGGCGGAAGCTGCGGGTTCGAGCCCCGTCAGTCCCGACGGATCCAATAAAGAAATTAACCCAGTTCTGTGGTCAGGCATAATTCAATTGTAAAAGCAAAGGGAAGGGGGGATCGCTTTTGCTTTCCTTTTTTGAAGGTGCCATCGAAGAAACACCGAATTCCCCCCTCTAGTAGGAATTTGAATAAAGGTTTGTTTCATAAGGCCTCTTTTTTCTTATCATATGTCTTTTATAAAAAGAACATCAAAAGAAACTCCTTTCTTTTTTGTTTAGGTTTGTAACTATATTACTAAATTACTAATGGAAGGGCGCTTTGTTGATACTTCATCAGGAAAGGAATTTTTATAAGCAAAATAAATGTAGAAGCAAAAACTGTATTATCTCTATGGGATTAAATCCCAAGTTATTTTGAAGTACAAAACAACGAGATTATGGAAGTCAATATTCTTGCATTTATTGCTACTGCCCTATTGATTCTAGTTCCTACCGCCTTTCTCCTTATCATTTACGTAAAAACAGCCAGTTAAAATGATTAATAAAAGAATTAATGACTCATTAATGAATTGGAATGAAACTTGCCTTCTGAAACTCAGAATCACAAATGAATAAAAAATTAAAATTTCATTATAGATAAGATAGTATGGTAAGAAATTAAGAAAAAAAGTATGCTACGAAAGAAATAGATAAATATTTTTTAACCCACACTATCTATTAGCGATTAGCCTTAGATATCAGGGTTATTTTCGTTCGGAGAATCTACAATAAAACGAAAATACTTTAAAAACTCTTTTCTATCTCGAAATACAAACATTTAAATCTCTGTTTGATGGTAAAGAGTAGAATTCTTATAAGAAATATTACTCCTTATTCCATAGGATCCCCATGGAATAAGGAGACAGTAGTTGAAATAGCTCAAACCATGTTGCAGAACCCTCTCTAACAAAATTGATATAGTTGTATTATTTAAACTAAATTTTAGTATAACCTCTAGAGTCCACTTCTTCCCCACACTACTAGTGAAAGGGAAAAAGTAAAGACTACCATTAAAGCAGCCCAAGCGAGACTTACTATATCCATGTTAATTATGCCCCTATCTCTATAACGATGAAAGAATTGTTCCAAATTTACTCACTCATTATAATCCACTAATAAGAATAAGGGAATCCATCGCGCAGAGTGAAAATAAAAAAGCATAAAATCGATAAAAAAATATCTAAATAAATAGATATTACATATTGCTCGGTCCCATTTGAGCTAATCCGTACTCCGCACAGAATTTGATTCTATATGTGAACCCGCGGGATATTGGAGATTCTTGACTTGGGGTTTCTGAAAATATTCCCCCTTTACTCTATTTCTCTAAAAAGAAAAAGGGAAATCTCATTATCCATCCAATCAAATATTGATTGGCTGCTGAAGCAGTGAGAGATTCTCGTTAGTGAGAAAGTCTCTTCCTTCTGTATTTTCCAGAACTATGAGTTCAATTCGAATTAGATTTCTTAGGCCAATACATAAGTACTAAAATTTAACACTTAGTAATTAAATAAATGAGTAGTAGAGGTGCTATCATTCAAATCTTTATTTGACCTAAAAGATAGATGCAGGTAGATTGTCCGTCCATTTTTTAGTTTTGATAAAAAAACCTAAATTTTAGAATTAAACAAGTATCAAGAAACGGCCAATAGGCCGTTTTTCTGCTTCTGCTGGGGAATTTTTTCTTCTATCATATCAATGAGACAGAAGATCTTTATAGTTTTTTTTGATCAGGCGACACCCGGATTTGAACTGGGGAAAAAAGGATTTGCAGTCCTCCGCCTTACCACTCGGCCATGTCGCCAAAATGATACAAAAAATTTAGGAACTATTTTTTTTTATTCATTTTATTATTTTTTATTTTATTGTAATTGCTCTGTTTTCCTTCATTTTTATTTTTCCTAACAGAACTGCCCTCTCCCCCTTTTTTTGCTTGGATTCGATCCATTCTTTCGATTTATTGTATGGTATCTCAAAATAAGAAATTGATGACAATTGGAACCATTAACAATACACAATATCAAGAATATTATATCAATATGACTGCGTCAAATGTACGAAAGGTTCTTTTATTTGAATCATAGAACCCAAATAAAATCAAATTTTCAATTAGAACAAAAATTAAGAGTCTATGTAAATATGTAACCCTGGAACAAACAGACATTTTTATTTTTGCCCGGCTATAGATTCTTTTTAGCTGTTGCCTAGAAAGGGTTTTAAGATATAAGAAAATTTTCATACTGGATGCATTTTTCATTTTGTAAAGACTTTTATAGTATTTAAAGTGAAACTTTCTTTTGTTTATGTTTAATCAAGTTAAAAAAATAAATTCCTAAAAAGAACTCTAAATTAGGAACACTGAGAAAGTAACTTCAACTATTCTTATTTTCCTTTTTCCTTTAGAACAATTAAACCCATATATAATATATAAGTTGAGAAATCAAACAAAGAAAAAGTAAGTGAACCTAACCCATTGAATCATGACTCGATCTGCTATTCTGATATTCAAATAAAATTATAGATAGATTGAATTTAAAATTTAAAAAGTTCCTTCTGTTTATTTACTAAATATTTTAATAAAAAAACTTAAGAATTCTCATTAATGTAATGAGTATACATATAAAATAAATGAGAAGAGTGTTTCTGAATCTCACGAACAAGATCTAAGAATAACTTTAGTTACTGGAATGAGAATAAATCGGAAGATCCAGGGTATTGAGAGGGAGTATCGCTTGGTCCTGGAACAGTTTTTTCAAAAAATGAATCTATCTGATTGAATTGGCATTAAGAATAATAAAAATAATAATCCAACTGAGTTCATGGATTTCCCTAGGCAATTTCGGGGCCAATCACTAAAATATGTTAAAAATATTTTGATCTTCGAAACCCAGAGTAAGGGACATTGCAAGATAAATAATACCGCATTTATTGAATATTCAAATCTCCCGAAAATACTCTCAGGTGCTCGGAAATGGTCGAAGTAGTTGAATAGGAGGATCACTATGACTATAGCCCTTGGTAAATTAACCGAAGACGAAAAGGATTTGTTTGACACTATGGATGACTGGTTACGGAGGGATCGTTTCATTTTTGTAGGCTGGTCCGGTCTATTGCTCTTTCCCTGTGCCTATTTTGCTTTAGGAGGTTGGTTCACGGGTACAACCTTTGTAACTTCATGGTATACTCATGGATTGGCTAGTTCCTATTTGGAAGGTTGTAATTTCTTAACTGCCGCAGTTTCTACTCCTGCTAATAGTTTAGCACACTCTTTGTTGTT